ACGTTCTTTCTTTATATTCATAGGATAGAACAATTATTTCTTTTTTCGATTTGAAATAGCTAGTGATCCCCCCGCGTGTGTTGTATCAAATTCAAATCGAAAAAAGAAATAATTGAAATAATTAAACAACACCTACTTGTTTTTTTGTTAATAGAACCCTAGTGATTGTATTTGGATGCGTATTAGGATAGTAAATGAAATATTCAAATGATTTTTTATCGAATGACTATTCATCTATTGTATTTTTCATGTAAATATGTGCAACAAGGCTTTATGGAAAAAGGGTGGTTCAACTCGATGTTGTCCAAAAAAAAGGAGTTAGAATACGGGTATGGGCTAAGTAAATCAATGGGCAGCCTTGGTTCTATTGAAAATACCAGTGTAAGTGAAGACCCGATTAGAAATGATATAGATAAAAACACTCTTAGTGGGAGCGATAGTGACAATTCTAGTTACAGTAATGTTGATCATTTAGTCGGCGTTAGAGACATTCATAATTTCGTACCTGATGATACTTTTTTAGTTAGGGATAATAATAGGGACAGTTATTTCATATGTTTTGATATTGAAAATCAAATTTTTGAGATTGACAATGCTCATTCTTTTCTAAGTGAACTAGAAAGCTCTTTTTCTAATTCTCGGAATTTTTGTTATCTAAATAGTGTATCTAATAGTGATGATCCCCACTATGATCCTTACATATATGATACTAAATATAGTTGGAATAAACACATTACTAGCTGTATTGACAGCTATTTTCGTTCTCAAATTTGTATTGATAGTTACATTTTAAGTGGTATTGTCAATTACAATGACAATTACATTTCTAGTTACATTTTTGATGAAAGCAGAAATAGTAGTGAAACCCAGAGTTCAAGTATAAAAACGAGTCCGGCTGGTAGTGAGTTAACTATAACAGAAACGGAAAATTCTAATGATCTAGATTTTACTCAAAAATATAGGCATTTATGGGTTCAATGCGAAAATTGTTATGGATTAAATTATAAGAAATTTTTGAAATCAAAAATGAATATTTGCGAACACTGTGGACATCATTTGAAAATGAGTAGTTCAGATAGAATAGAACTTTTGATTGATCCAGGTACTTGGGTTCCTATGGATGAAGATATGGTCTCTGTGGATACCATTGAATTTCCGTTGGAAGAGGAATCTTACAAAGATCGTATTGATTCTTATCAAAGAAAAACAGGATTAACTGAGGCTGTTCAAACAGGCACAGGTCAACTAAACGGTATTCCCATAGCAATTGGGGTTATGGATTTTCAGTTTATGGGGGGTAGTATGGGCTCCGTAGTTGGCGAGAAGATCACTCGTTTGATCGAATATGCTACCAATCGGTTTTTGCCTCTTATTCTAGTGTGTGCTTCCGGAGGAGCACGCATGCAAGAAGGAAGTTTGAGCTTGATGCAAATGGCTAAAATAGCTTCCGCTCTATATGATTATCAATCAAAGAAAAAGTTATTCTATGTATCAATCCTTACATCTCCTACTACTGGTGGGGTGACAGCCAGTTTTGGTATGTTGGGCGATATCATTATTGCCGAACCCAATGCCTACATTGCATTTGCGGGTAAAAGAGTAATTGAACAAACATTGAATACGACAGTACCTGAGGGCTCACAAACGGCTGAATATTTATTCCATAAGGGCCAATTCGACCTAATCGTACCACGTAATCTTTTAAAAGACGTTCTGAGTGAGTTATTTCAGCTCCACGCTTTCTTTTCTCTGAATCAAAATTCAATCAAGTGGATCCTTAATAAAAAAAATATATTAATTAATCAAAATATAAATTATTATTTTTTTTTTTATAAAACGAGTAGTTATTTAGTTTATAGAAATCAAAGCCAAAATCCATTCTACGGATTTTGGCTTGGTAGCATTTGATAACATAAGATTTAATTGTAAAAATAATTATGCGGATCATTTTTTTTTACCGACATTGCCGATTACTAATCAGTAAAAACCTCTATCAAAAAAAAAAGAATGCATTCCTTCTTCCGCTAAATTAAAATTAGGCAAGGAGAATAAAGCGAATTTCACGTTCTCTTCTTATGTGTATATAATTCAAATATAGAAAATTAAAAAGTGAAAAGTACAGAATCTTGCATCTTTCGATATTTTTTTAGAATCCCCAGTTTTACTAAGACTCCCTATTCCCGGATCGGATTGTAACAAATTTTTCAGGAAGTTGTAAGAAACTCTTTCTTTATTTTATTCCATTTTATGAAATTCAAATTATAAGACAAAAACAAGATAATAAAAAAGGCGATTATCATATATATATATATTTCATGTAGAAAGATGAAAAATTATATTTATTTAGTTCGACATTCCTTGCACTTATTTTATTATATTTATATATTTTTTATTATATCACATATACTCACTTAGATATGCTTAGTATAATTCTATATGAATTATAAATAATGATTATAAGATACCTTTATAACAATATAAATAACAATATAACAATAACAGGTAAAAATAGTAAATCCAGGTATCCATTTTATGACAAATTTACCCTCTTTTTTTGTGCCTTTCGTGGGCCTAATATTGCCGGCAATTGCGATGGCTTCTTTATCTCTTCATATTCAAAAAAACAAGATTTTTTAGATATCGATATGATGGGGCTAAATCTCATCTATTTTGTTTTTTTTTTTCAAGATTTAGACTTAGACCATAACACAGATATCTATTTCTTAGAATAAAATATGTGATGTGGTTTCCCCCGAACATAAAGAAACTATTATTGTTATTCGTGTGTAAACATGATATATGAGTAAATAAATTATAGCTATTTGCAACGAAATCAAATCGGGATCGGGGCGAATGCCTTAAATGTAAAGTGAATATATCTATATGTATGTGGATATCTATAGGAAATCATACGAAATGGATATTATTATTTTATATCTAACCAATTCGATGAATTACTCCTAAAATAAAAGTTCACATCAGAATAGTGCTAGTTGATGGGAGTTATTTCGGAAACACACAAAAAGTCAAATTAATTTGGGTTATTCTCTCAATTTCAATAAAATGCAACTAGATCTAGTATGAATTGGCGATCAGAACATATATGGATAGAACTTATAGCAGGGTCTCGAAAAACAAGTAATTTCTGCTGGGCCTTTATCCTTTTTTTAGGTTCATTAGGGTTTTTATTAGTTGGAATTTCCAGTTATCTTGGTAGAAATTCGATATCTTTATTTCCGCCTACGCAAATCATTTTTTTTCCACAGGGGATCGTGATGTCTTTCTACGGAATTGCGGGTCTCTTTATTAGCTCTTATTTGTGGTGCACAATTTCGTGGAATGTAGGTAGTGGTTATGATCGGTTCGATAGAAAAGAAGGAATAGTGTGTATTTTTCGTTGGGGATTTCCTGGAAAAAATCGTCGCATCTTCCTCCAATTCTTTATGAAAGACGTCCAGTCCATCAGAATAGAAGTGAAAGAGGGTATTTATGCTCGTCGTGTCCTTTATATGGAAATCAGAGGCCATGGCGCTATTCCTTTGACTCGTACTGATGAGAATTTGACTCCACGAGAACTTGAGCAAAAAGCTGCTGAATTGGCTTATTTCTTGCGTGTACCAATTGAAGTATTTTAAAAAATGAATTGAAACTGAAATGAAAAGAATGAATGCTTTTTTTATTTTCAATAGAGAGATTATATCTTGTAGATTCTCTTTTTTTTTGTTTTGTCAATCAATTTTTCTTTTTATCCCTTTTTGTACTTCTTAATTACCAAACGATTGGGATGCTTATAACGATAGCTTTTTTGTCTTGTTTTGGTAGTCATTTTTTTTATCAGAATCACAATATTCTTCAGAAAATTCTCTCAATTATTCCCGGACTATGCGTCGTTTTTTTTTTTTTCAAAAAATTGGATATTTTGATAGAAAGAGAGTTCTTTCGTTTCAAAATCTGAATAATATTTGTTACTTGAAGGGGCTCTTTCATGCATTTCTTTATTGAAAGGGGTCACTCTCTTCGAATTTTAGCAAGTGATAGATTTGTAAACAATCTCTTTATTCGAAGTGGATTCTTTTTTATTCCATTTCTGTATTATTTATAAATTCAAGTACTAACCGCTGAATCATACACAAAAAAAGCGGGGAATAGATTCGTGGGCTCGATAACTTGTAATAGAACTGATCCTTGATAGGAATATTAGTTAGTATCATATAGCGTCAACGAATGGGGTGAGTTCATTAAAAATTCAAAGACGAAAAAATGGCAAAAAAGAAAGCATTCATTCCCCTTCTATATCTTGCATCTATAGTATTTTTGCCCTGGTGGATCTCTCTCTCATTTACTAAAAGTCTGGAATCTTGGGTTACTAATTGGTGGGATACTAGGCAATCCGAAATTTTTTTGAATGATATTCAAGAAAAGAGTATTCTAAAAAAATTCATAGAATTAGAGGAACTCTTACTCTTGGACGAAATGATAAAGGAATACCCGGGAACACATCTACAAAAGCTTCGTATCGGAATCTACAACGAAACGATCCAATTGATCAAGATGCACAATGAAGATTGTATCCATACGATTTTGCACTTCTCGACAAATATGATCTGTTTCGTTATTCTAAGTGGTTATTCTATGCTAGGTAATGAAGAACTTGTTATTCTTAACTATTGGGTTCAAGAATTTCTATATAACTTAAGCGACACAATCAAAGCCTTTTCCATTCTTTTAGTAACTGATTTATGTATAGGATTCCATTCGCCCCACGGTTGGGAACTAATGATTGGATCTGTCTACAAAGATTTTGGATTTGCTCATAATGATCAAATTATATCCGGTCTTGTTTCTACCTTTCCGGTCATTCTAGATACAATTTTAAAATATTTGATTTTCCGTTATTTAAATCGTGTATCTCCCTCACTTGTAGTGATTTATCATTCAATGAATGACTGAAAAATGATTCACTGATCCAATTAGAATGGTTGGTTGTTACTTTGTACATA